AAGATATTATACATAACGTGACTATTCCACCAAAAAGTTTGCTTTTAGTTCAAAACGATCAATATGTAGAATCAGAACAAGTGATTGCCGAAATCCGTTCTGGAACATATACTTTGAGTTTTAAAGAGAGGGTTCGAAAACATATTTATTCCGACTCAGAGGGCGAAATGCACTGGAGTACTGACGTCTCCCATGCACCTGAATTTATATATAGTAATGTACATCTATTACCAAAAACAAGCCATCTATGGATATTATCAGGAGGTTCATCCAAATCCAGTATAATTCCCTTTTCGATACACAAGGATCAAGATCAAATGAACGTTCATTCTCTTTCTGTCGAACAAAGATATATTTCTAGCCCTTCAGTAAATAATGATCACGTTAAACAAAAATTCTTTAGTTCATATTTTTCAGGTAAAAAGGAAGGTAGGATTCCTGATTATTTAGAACTTAATCGAGTCATATGTACTAGCTATTGTAATCTCATATCTTCGGCTATTATCCACGGGAATTCTGATTTATTGGCAAAGAGGCGAAGAAATAGATTCATCATCCCATTCCAATCGATTCAAGAACGAGAGAAAGAACTAATGTCCCACTCCAGTATTTCAATTGAAATACCCATAAATGGTATTTTCCGTAGAAATAGTATTTTTGCTTTTTTCGACGATCGCCAATACCGAAGAAAGAGTTCAGGAATTACTAAATATGGGACTATAGGGGTGCATTCAATTGTCAAAAAAGAAGATTTGATTGAGTATCAAGGAGTCAAAGAATTTAAGCCAAAATACAAAATGAAAGTAGATCGCTTTTTTTTCATTCCAGAGGAAGTGTATATTTTCCCCGAATCTTCTTCCCTAATGGTACGGAATAATAGTATCATTGGAGGAGATACACAAATTACTTTAAATACAAGAAGTCGAGTAGGCGGATTGGTCCGAGTGGAGAAAAAAAAAAAAAAAATAGAACTTCAAATCTTTTCTGGAGATATCCATTTTCCGGGAGAGGCAGATAAGATATCCCGACACAGTGGTATCTTGATACCACCAGGAACGGTAAAAACAAAGTCTAAGGATTCCTTAGAAGTGAAAAGTTGGATATATGTCCAACTTTTCACACCTACCAAGAAAAAGTATTTTGTTTTTGTTCGCCCAGTAGTCATATTCGAAATAGCAGATGGTATAAATTTAGAAAGACTTCTCCTCCAAGCCCCATTGCAGGAAAAGGATAATCTGAAGCTTCGAGTTGTCAATTATATTCTTTATGGAAATGGTAAACCACGTCAGGGAATTTCTGACACAAGTATTCAACTAGTTCGGACTTGTTTAGTCTTGAATTGGGATCAAGACAAAAAAAATTCTTTTATCGAGGGGGCCCAAGCTTCTGTTGTTGAAGTAAATACAAAGGGTCTGATTCGTGATTTTTTAAGAATCAACTTAATGAAATCCCCTATTTCATATATCAGCAGAAAAAGGAATGATCCATCCGGGTCAGGATTGGTCTCTGATAATGGGTTAGATCGTCCTAATATTAATCCACTTTCTTCCGTTTATTCCAAGGCAAGATCACTTAAAAAAAATCAAGGAACTCTTAGTACGTTGTTGAATAGAAATAACGAATGTCAATCGTTGATGATTTTGTCATCATCTAATTGTTTTCGAATGGATCTATTCAATGGTGTAAACTCTCACAATGTAATAAAAGAAACAATTAAAGGAAATCCTATAATTCCACTTAGGAATTGGTTGGGCCCCTTAGGAATAGCCCTTCAATTTGCGAATTTTTATTATTTCATAACTCATAATCAGATTTCCGTAACTAAATATCTGAAACTTAACAATTTAAAACAGACTTTTCAAGTATTTCAATATTATTTAATGGATGAAAAGGAGAGAATTGTTAATCCCGATCCATGCAGTAAGGGTGTTTTGAATCCATTCAATTTGAAGTGGTATATTCGCCGTCATAATTATTATCATAATTCTTGTGAAGAAAGATTGACAATAATTAGCCCGGGGCAGTTTATTTGTGAAAATATATATATGGCCAAAAACGGACCACACCTAAAATCGGGCCAAGTTATAATTGTTTACGTTGACTATGTAGTAATAAGATCGGCTAATCCTTATTTGGCCACTCCGGGGGCAACTGTTCACGGCCATTATGGAGAAATCCTTTATGAAGGAGATACGTTAGTTACATTTATATATGAAAAATCGAGATCTGGTGATATAACACAGGGTCTTCCAAAAGTGGAACAAGTGTTAGAAGTGCGTTCAATTGATTCAATATCGATAAACTTAGAAAAGAGAGTTGAGAGTTGGAAGGGGTGTATAACAAGAATTCTTGGAATTCCTTGGGGATTCTTGATTGGTGCTGAGTTAACTATAGCGCAAAGTCGTATCTCTTTGGTTAATAAGATCCAAAAGGTTTATCGATCCCAGGGGGTGCAGATCCATAATAGGCATATCGAAATTATTGTACGTCAAATAACATCAAAAGTCTTGGTTTCAGACGATGGAATGTCTAATGTTTTTTTACCCGGAGAGCTTATTGGATTATTGCGAGCGGAACGAACAGGACGCGCTTTGGAGGAAGCGATCTGTTACCGAGCCATATTATTGGGAATAACAAGAGCATCTTTGAATACTCAAAGTTTCATATCCGAGGCGAGTTTTCAAGAAACTGCTCGCGTTTTAGCAAAAGCCGCTCTCCGCGGTCGTATTGATTGGTTGAAAGGCCTGAAAGAAAACGTTGTTCTAGGTGGTAGGATACCCGTCGGTACCGGATTCAAAAGACTAGTGCACCGCGCAAAGCAATATAAGAGTATTGCTTTGAAAATCAAAAAGAAGAATTTATTCGAGGGGGAAAGGAGAGATATCTTGTTCCACCACCGAGAATTATTTGATTCGTGCATTTCAAAAATTTCTATGATCCAGCAGAACAATCATTTATAGGATTTAATGATTCCTAAGAGGGGATTTATCCTTTTAACTATTGATTGTCTTGTGATTTGTTAGATGGGATTTGTGTTAATAATAATAAAGAAATAAAGATAATACGTAATAGACAGACATTAATCGCTTCGTTCGTATATCAATGTCCAATTTCCGGGAAAAGGGAAAGTTCCGTCGGAACAATTATTTATTTCAGGGTACCCCGTTCTTTTTTTTTAAAAAAAAAAAAGAGAGGGAGAAAGTGTGGGGAGAAAAGAGAGGGAGAAAGTGTGGGGAGAAATGAGAAGAAGATATTGGAACATTAATTTGGAGGAGATGCTGGAAGCAGGAGTTCATTTTGGTCATGGGACTAGAAAATGGGATCCAAGAATGGCACCTTATATTTCTGCAAAGCGTAAAGGTATTCATATTACAAATCTTACTCGAACTGCTCGTTTTTTATCAGAAGCTTGTGATTTAGTTTTTGATGCAGCAAGTAGCCGAAAACAATTCTTAATTGTTGGTACCAAAAAGAAAGCAGCTGATTCAGTAGCGCGAGCTGCAATAAGGGCTCGGTGTCATTATGTTAATAAAAAATGGCTCGGCGGTATTTTAACGAATTGGTCCACTACAGAAACGAGACTTCAAAAGTTCAGGGACTTGAGAATGGAACAAAAAACAGGAAGACTAAACCGCCTTCCGAAGGGGGATGCGGCTCGATTGAAGAGACAGTTATCTGACTTGAAAACATATCTGGGGGGGATTAAATATATGACGGGGTTACCCGATATTGTAATAATTCTTGATCAGCAAGAAGAATATACGGCTCTTCGAGAATGTCTCACTTTGGGAATTCCAACGATTTGTTTAATTGATACAAACAGTGACCCGGATCTGGCAGATATTTCGATTCCAGCGAATGATGACGCTATTGCTTCAATCCGATTAATTCTTAACAAATTAATATTTGCAATTTGTGAGGGTCGTTCTAGTTATATACGAAATCCCTGATTAATTATAAGATAAATAAATATAATAATAAGATAAATAAATAATTTTGCGAACTATATGAATTTATGGAATTGGTTCTTATTTCTGAATCGCACAAAAACAAAACAGATAAAAAGAACTGGGGATATTCTGTGATTAGTTGTTATTCAAAATAGAAAATAAAAATGGACAACGTTAAAAAAAAAGATAGTTGAATCAAAATAATTCCTTTTTTTTTTTCATTCAGAGGGCAATATGAATGTTCTATCATGTTCCATCAACACATTAAAGGGGCTATATGATGTATCCGGTGTGGAAGTAGGCCAGCATTTCTATTGGAAAATAGGGGGGTTTCAAGTCCATGCTCAAGTACTTATTACGTCTTGGGTTGTAATTGCTATTTTATTAGGGTCATCTATTGTAGCTGTTCGGAATCCACAAACCATTCCGACTAATGGCCAGAATTTCTTCGAATATGTCCTTGAATTCATTCGAGACGTGAGCAAAACTCAGATTGGAGAGGAATATGGTCCATGGGTTCCTTTTATTGGAACTCTCTTTCTATTTATTTTTGTTTCTAATTGGTCTGGGGCCCTTTTACCTTGGAAAATCATAGAGTTACCTCATGGAGAGTTAGCTGCACCTACGAATGATATAAACACTACTGTGGCTTTAGCTTTACTTACGTCAGTAGCCTATTTTTATGCCGGCCTTAGCAAAAAAGGATTAGGTTATTTTGGTAAATACATTCAACCAACTCCGATCCTTTTACCCATTAACGTTTTAGAAGATTTCACAAAACCCTTATCACTTAGCTTTCGACTTTTCGGAAATATATTAGCGGATGAATTAGTAGTTGTTGTTCTTGTTTCTTTAGTGCCTTTAGTGGTTCCTATACCTGTAATGTTTCTTGGATTATTTACAAGCGGTATTCAAGCTCTTATTTTTGCAACTTTAGCTGCGGCTTATATAGGTGAATCCATGGAGGGGCATCATTGACTAATTTTCGAAATAGTTTTTAGAGAATCGCCTTGGTGAACATAAATATAAACATACCAAGACAAAGGGGTCTATACGATCTCGAGGACTAGTAAAAAAGATTACGATATTCGAGAATTGTAAAAAAAAAAAAAAGGAAAGAGATCTAAAAGATCTTTTTCCTAAACTTCATTTTACCAATTTAGCCCCCCTTCCAATTCAATGAATATTCTCTTTAGAGTGATAGTGTCTTGATTGTTTTATTCATTCAATTCCAATTTTAGGAGTCATAATCCGAATAAGAATTCTTTATTTGATTTGTTTACAATATGATTTGATTTGTTTACAATATGCGATTAGACTTTTCTAGAGCCATTCCCGTTTCAGTCGGGTTTTTTATTCAATTCACCGATTGACCAAAACAAAATATTGAATATTAATAAATAATCAATTACATCAACTTAGATCACTTATATTTTTATACAATGATTTACAATGATTCAGCCTAAGGAATTCGTCCGTTTAGTGTCTATTTAGATTGATTCTATCCATCTGAGATAATGATAAATAAAAGGAAGAGAAAAGTTTACAGATTACAAAAAAAAAATGGGTTGTTTAGCAGAGCGGGATCAAACTAGGTGTAGGGAAATATAGAATGGCTATAAGCCAACTTTCCTGTGTAGATGTTTTGAAAAATGATTTTATAATCCGATTGAATCTAAGATACGAAACGAATAGTTGGTTTACGTTATGGACGAAAGACATGTATATGGAATATTAGGCATTAACTAGTTATATATTAGTATTAGTTAAAAGATATATCTAATCGGCCATATTACTGGGAGTTTAGATCGAGATTCCAATAAAAGTCCTTCTTTTCGGTTGTAAAACTGTAATTGTGAATTGAATATTGAATAAAGAAATGAAATCCCGAAAAGGAGCGAAGAGTTTGAATTCAAAGAATGGCTCGGAATAAAGAAAGAAATGAAAAAACAAAAGGTTGTATGAATTCACAAAAACGCAATGGGCAGAAACTAAAAATAAAAAAGAAATATCAGATATCGAAGTAATTCTAATGATTTAATAATATTATTTATTACTTCAATTTGAAATTTTGAGTTGTTTCGACTGTATGAAAATCTTATCGCTGAAATAATTAAGTCATAGTTTATTGGTTGATTGTATCATTAACCATTTCTTTATTTTGTTGCGAGGAATTTATTATGAATCCATTGATTTCTGCCGCTTCCGTTATTGCTGCTGGGTTGGCCGTTGGGCTTGCTTCTATTGGACCTGGGGTTGGTCAAGGTACTGCTGCAGGTCAGGCTGTAGAAGGTATTGCGAGACAGCCCGAGGCGGAGGGAAAAATACGAGGTACTTTATTACTTAGTCTGGCTTTTATGGAAGCTTTAACAATTTATGGATTGGTTGTTGCATTAGCACTTTTATTTGCGAATCCTTTTGTTTAATCCTAAAAATACGTATTTTTTTATTTTATTGACTTGTGCTTGATGCTTGCTTTTTCAAATTATATCAAGATTTAACTCTTTATTTATTTTTCTTTATTTATTTTTAGTGGGACAATTATGGTATGGGAAGGACTGATTTGAGAATGAGGAAGTAGTATACGAACGAACTCGCTTTCTTCCTTCCCCCTTCTTAGTCCAATCAAAACCTTTTTTAGGAAGTGTTGCGGGACAAATAAAAATTCGCAATTAACACGAGACCTAGTACCAAATTATAATAAATATTATTCTTATTAGAAATTCTAAATTTCTAATTACCGAAAAAAGGTAAGTAAATGAATAGAATACGGATAAATGCATAAAAGAACAATAATATAGAAAATATCAATATAAATATGTATATAGAAAAATAGAAATATATAGAATAAAAAAGATAATTTAATTAATCTGTCTATATCTATAAAATAAGAGGAGATCCATATGAAAACTATAACCGACTCTTTCGTTTCTTTTGGTCACTGGCCGTCCGCCGGGAGCTTCGGGTTTAATACCGATATTTTAGCAACAAATCTAATAAATCTAAGTGTAGTTCTTGGTGTATTGATTTTTTTTGGAAAGGGAGTGTGTGCGAGTTGTTTATTTCAAGAATACGCTGGATTGAACCAGATGACCTCTTTTTTTTTTCGGTTTAACTAGGAAAGAAAAGGTGCATGGTCCTGCGAATTACTTCTGAATAAATTAATAAATGAATAAATTAATAAGAAAATCGTTAAGAACCATAGCATTTCGCGGTTCATTGGTAAATAGACTTTGATTCTCTATCAACCAATAACGTGGGGCCATTAATTTAATATGGTTAAAGCTAAACTGTTTGAAGTCCGGATGCAGCAAAGTACTCTTTCTACTACTATGTTAATAGATAAATGGGTTCGTTAATAGATAAATGGGTTCAAAATTAAAAATGAATAGTTGGAAATTGTTTTCGATAGAGAACACTCATGTCGAAAAAAAATGATTTGAACCCTCCCTTTTTTTTTCGAAAAACGGGGATCTCCCCCATTCTTATCCAATGCTGAATCGATAACCTATACATAAAGTAAATTCTTTGGATTGGAAGAAAAGAAAAA